CTCAAGCTGAAAGACCAAAATACTGATTTAAACGGATATTTTATAGGTTAAAACTTCTTAACCACTTGATTGATTTGAATGAACATATGAAGTAAGAAAATCCGTGATTTGATCTTTGTAATTATAATGCCAAAAAATATCAAGTTGGCTCATTTCTTTTTTTTTATGTTGATCGTTACAGGCCTCTTGAATTTTCTCCTTCCTATTTTGAATTTTTATTGTTTATTGGATTTATTGTTTTCTGTGCATAAATTATACTTTTTCTTTTTTACTAATTGATAGGAATTTTCTTGTTGAGACCCTATGAATCACTTTGAAACCTCAGATTTATACTAGAACCACGATGATTTATTTTCAAGCTAAACTCAAAGGATCTCTGAGTAAGAATCCTTTGATTTATCATTTTTTATAGATCCAATGACTTGACTCAACAAAATTGATAGAAAGAGTTGTCCTTCGGTCAAAATAAAAATATGAATGAAGTATAATTCGTTTGATTTAAAAAATATATATTCTGAAAATATATTCTAGTTAATATATTCCGTTTTTTTTGAGTCCGGTTACGAGGTCTGACTGAATAATAGGTATGAATCATAGTTCAATTTTTTCTTTTCTTGGTTTATTCTATTTATTTCGTGCTCCAGATACTAGAATAAATGTCTGACGAGGTAGAATTCATTATCTTGTTAGAGATCGATAACAAACCCATTCATTCTATTATTATTCATAGGATCAATTATAACAAGTCACACACTCATTTTCCAAAAATACCGAAACAAAAAAAGTCCACGATCGAACTACCAAAATCTTTTCTTTAGAAATCAATATTTTAGGATTAGTAGTAATTTTTTCTTTACTGGAAAGATCAAAACCTCCTAGTTCTTAAAAACCTAATTCCTAGTAATCCCATCCAATAAAACAGAAGAGTTATAAATTTCCAAAAGAATACATAGGAATACAGCAAATAGAGCCATTGCAACTCCCATAAGTGGTGTAGTACCCCAGCCCGGAGCTACTTTACCATATTCTGAATTTAAGGGTTTCAATAAATCCCCGACAGGAGTTCGTCTTGATCCAGATCTAGAACTATCTTCAACGGTTTGTGTAGCCATAAATTGTATTCTATTAAATAATGGATTGGTTAAGATCTGTTGACTTTGTATACTATTCTGTTGTATTTCTAAATAAATGATCTTATATCGTATAGTAGATCCATTCTGGAAATTATTAAAAAATGGAAACAGCAACCTTAGTCACGATCTTTATATCTGGTTTACTTGTAAGCTTTACTGGGTACGCCTTATATACCGCTTTTGGGCAACCCTCTCAACAACTAAGAGATCCATTCGAAGAACATGGGGATTAGTTGAAGTAATTGAAGTAATGAGCTTCCCTTATTGGTAGACTCATTACTTCAATTCAATTAAATTGTTTCAAGATTTATCTCATTTTTTTATTTTAGTTGGAACCTTAGGTGGTTCTCGAAAAAAGATAGCGAAAAAGATTATCCCTAAAATCGAGACTAAAAGGAATGTATAAACCAATGCTTCCATAGATTCGATTGTGGTTTACAATTATAGCTTCCACACCTATTCACTTGAAATCATTTATCATATAAATAAAGAATAAAGAATCAAAGAGAAGATGATGATTCAAATCAAGATTCTTTTTTCTTGTATCCGATGAACAAAAAAAGAGGAAAGAAATCAATATAGCAACCACAAAAATGCTCTATCAGACAGTTTGTCTCTTTGTAGTTGGATCTCCAACTTTTTGGAATGTTCCAAATTCCACTTGAGCATCCAAATCTGGATCAATACCAGCAAAAACATCTCTGAACAAGGTTCTAGCGCCATGCCAAATGTGTCCGAAAAAGAAGAGCAAGGCGAATGTAGCATGTCCAAAAGTAAACCAACCCCTTGGACTACTACGAAAAACACCGTCAGATTTCAAAGTAGCTCGATCTAATTCAAAAATCTCACCTAATTGGGCACGTCTAGCATATTTTTTAACAGTAGCAGGATCTGAATAAGTTACTCCATTAAGTTCACCACCATAGAACTCAACAGTTACACCTACTTGTTCAACACTATATTTAGATTCTGCCCTTCTAAAAGGAACATCGGCTCTAACAATCCCGTCTTCATCTACCAAAACTACCGGAAATGTTTCAAAAAAGGTAGGCATACGACGTACAAAAAGCTCCCGACCTTCTTTATCTCTAAAAAGGGGGTGTCCTAACCATCCAACCGCTATTCCATCTCCGTTATCCATTGAACCTGCTCTAAATAATCCCCCTTTTGCCGGATTATTACCAATGTAATCATAAAAAGCTAATTTATCAGGAATTTTAGACCAAGCTTCCGATAAACTTAGATTTTCGGCTAGCCCGGCGCTAACTCTTCGATATATTTCTTGTTGAAAGTATCCCTGGTCCCATTGATAACGAGTAGGACCAAATAATTCGATTGGGGTAGTTGCTGAACCATACCACATAGTT